GAAATTCAAAAAAGGAGGTGGGTCAACTGTTCTAATTCAAATTTCATCTCTATCGAATTTTAATATCAGAATAGCGGATATAGTTATAATTAAATGGGTCAGGTCCACTTACTTTTTCTTTTGTTGATTTCGAATCTTTCCAATGGATTTGCTTGGTATAATGGAAAATAGGGATCTTTGGCGATTCAAGAGGAGGCTTATGATTATTCATAATAATGAAAATTGACCGAACAAATGTTCCACTTTCTAACTAGAACTACTATACTCTAACTCAGTATAATGATAACGTATTATCTGGTTAGTTCCTTTTGTATTCCAAATAAAAAAAAGATTTCTATTTTCTGAATACTATGCCTGGACTTTTATGAAAAAAAAATTTATGAAAAAAGAAAAGCCCCTTATCGGATTTGAACCGATGACTTACGCCTTACCATGGCGTTACTCTACCACTGAGTTAAAAGGGCTTATTTGATTTAATTCCCGAACGAGTCACTATGTAGATAAAATCTCTATATGCACATATATTATATATATAAGTATATACAGTAGACTCATAGTGGCTAGTAGCTGATTTTTGAATAATCAAATGGATTTGCCTAGCAAGTCTAGGGTAAAATGAATTGTTTCAAGACCGGCCCTAATTTCTTTTATTGAGATGATCCTTAATGATCCTTATCAAAACAAAATTCACTTGATTGATACATAACATACACGTACACTTACCAATTCGACATAAAAGAAATTTCAAGATATTTCATCGAATCATGTGATGAAGATGTCCCCTTGAACTAAAGTCTTAAAGAAAATTTTCGATAACTTCTTGATCCCGCTTACTAGATTAGATTTATATAGAGAATGTCGATTCTAATGAACGATTCATGAATATGAATGACGAATCCAAAAATTCTATACAATTCTGAAAAACGGAAAGATCCCTCGGATCTGATCATTCCATTATATTGACAATTTCAAAAAACTGATGATACTATGATCATAGTATGAGGGCGGTTGGTCAAGTCGGCCCCCATCGTCTAGTGGTTTAGGACATCTCTCTTTCAAGGAGGCAGCGGGGATTCGAATTCCCCTGGGGGTAGGGTACTACGAAAGGAAGTTGATCATGGATTACCAATAAGCCTAAAATTGATTCTTCCTGGGTCGATGCCCGAGCGGTTAATGGGGACGGACTGTAAATTCGTTGGCAATATGTCTACGCTGGTTCAAATCCAGCTCGGCCCAATAATCCGCCAATCTACCATGAGATGGTATAAACCCCCTTGTCCTTCAGAAAGACCCCATACGAAGATAAAAAAGAATCAAATTTTCTGCTAGATCCCTTATTTCCCTGGGATTGTAGTTCAATTGGTTAGAGCACCGCCCTGTCAAGGCGGAAGCTGCGGGTTCGAGCCCCGCCAGTCCCGACGGATCCAATAAATACATCAATTCATTTTTCCTTTTCTATGAACTAGTAAAGGGTGTCGAAGGGCATACTTTCATCATTCCCAAAGCAAAAAGGAGTCTTTATTTCTTTTTGCTTTCCTATTTTTTCCATTTCGCTTTTATTGTTTGTTTAGGTTTGGAACTATGTAATTAATCGAAGTGGAAAGGCAATCTGATGATCCTTCATCAGATGATTGTCCAAGGAAGACGCAAGGTAGGTTATAGAAAAAAACAAGGAAACGGATGATAAATAAAGGAATTTTGGATTGATTGAGTCAGGAATCAAAATTTGGATTCGGTATGGATAAAAGAACTTCCTATGTTATACTATTCAAGTCTTGACGACGGGTTGATTTGATAGATCAGATATTGTTATTCATGATATTGATCTGATTCAAGATCATCGAGAGGTAATTCATTCATTGAATTTACAGACGAAAGATTTATCATCTCTAGGGGATTAAATCCCGAGTTATTGCGAAGTAAAAAAACCGATGAGATTATGGAAGTAAATATTCTTGCATTTATTGCTACTGCACTATTCATTCTAGTTCCTACCGCTTTTCTACTTATCATTTACGTAAAAACAGTCAGTCAAAATGATTAATTCAATTGAATTTTCAAATGAATTTGAATGAAACTTTCCTTCTGAGTTCTTATCAAAAATTGACGAAGTCAAATGAAAAGGATTCCAATTTCACGTCTTAACTTAAATGAAATGAGCGCACTATAATCGGCAGTTTTCTAAGAGATAGATAGTATGGTAGAAAGATTCATCTTTCTACCATACTATCTATCTCTTAGTCTATAAACTTAGTCTATAAACTTAGTCTATAAAGTTGTAATCTAGAATAAAGATAAAGGCTTAAGTTTCTATAGATCAATCTACAATATTCTCTTCATATATGTGTATATGAATTCCATATATTGTATGGAATTGACATAACACCCAATTTGCTACATCTATTTGTTCCGATCAATCTGAAATAATTCTTATCTTAGGATTCTAATTCCTTTCCTTTTACTAATAAGGAAGGGGAAACCTCACCTATTTTTAACGCCCGAACCATGATATGAAATAAGTCGATAAAGCATAAATCGCCTTTCTCAAATTAGACAACCACTATCTCTATCTCATTTCTCATAGAAAGTGCGTATACACTTAACAAAACGACTTCTTCTTTGAACAGTAAAGAGGGAAAGAAATCAAAAAAAAAGGGTCCGGTCTTCCTCAGTATCCATCTATAAAGATAGTAAGAGCCCATTCCCATTGATTGAAATAGAAAATTTCGTTAGGTTGGAATAAATTTCCAATCATCTGAATCCCTTTCTTTTCGAAATACAAAGACAGGAATCGATGAAATATTTCTTTGATTGAAAGAGTATGATTCATATCATAGATTACTCCATTGGAGTCCAATGGGATTCCAAATTTAGATATTTTTATTTTAAATAGTTCAAAATGCGTTGCAAAACGATCTATAAAACAATTGATACGGTTTGATTCCTGAACTCAATTAGTAGTACTTCTAGAGCCCACTTCTTCCCCACACTACGAGTGAAAGGGAAAATGTAAAGACTACCATTAAAGCAGCCCAAGCGAGACTTACTATATCCATGTGCATTATGTCCCCTATCTCTATAAATACGAAGGAATTATTCCATTATTCCTCACTAATAATAGTGGAATCAATGGCGCAGAGTCAAAAAGGGGTTCTGACCGAACACTATTGAGAAACCAATCCGAAAAATCGATTATGATTTCGAATCAGGAAAGATTAAACACAAGCAAAATACATAGTAACATCCCAAGGGAATGGGAACATGTAGGAATAAGAATAATAAGGCCTATTCTTTTTTTGTTTTGTTGACCTTCTAAGTAAAAACAGAAGGGCAGAAATCGAGAAATCACTATCTATTACAGACCTCTATTTCCCCATTTGATCTAATCCGTACCCTCTTTCCCGATTATCGCTGTGAAACAGGGGGCTTGATTAGGGGTTGCCGAAAAGAAATTCTTTCTTTTTGCCCCCTTTTCTAGAAAAGTCAATTATTCATCCAATCTAATATTGATTGGATACCTGAGCACTCAGAGATTCTCGCGAGTCCGTCTTATATAAAGCAACTTCCGCCCCTTTCCAAAACTATTAATTGAATTTCCTATCAGGCTCTACAATCTGATTCAAGATCCAGTCATTAGACACTCCCTTAGTAATAGAAGGGAATCGTGAAGTCTTGATAGCCCCTCTACCAGTAGATTCGAATATTTCCTTGAATCCTAGATGCGAACGAGGATTCACAATCTTTTCTTTTAGAAAACCTTCAGAACACATGCTTAGAATCAAACAAAGTATGAACAGTCTGTTTCCTATGTTTCTTCCGGGGAAGCATTCTGCGGGTTATATCAGCAGAACAGAAAAGAAGAAGAGATTTCGAGTTTTTTGGTGATCAGGCGACACCCGGATTTGAACTGGGGAAAAAGGATTTGCAGTCCCCCGCCTTACCACTCGGCCATGCCGCCAAAATGATACAAAATAGATGCAAATTTTCCCGGATTACTGAATTTTTATTGTACTTGCATTTTGACTTCTGTTTTCCTTAATCCTTTTCTTTCCTACAAGATAGACCCCTTTTTGATTGGATTTGATCCATCCCTTCGATTGATTGTATAGTATCTGAAAATACACAATGCTAAAGACATTCTCTCGCTTTTCTATTGAGAAATCAAATGTGTATTTTCAGCCGAGAAATTTGAACCATTAACTATTGACTCCTTACTTCGAATTCATGAACGATTCTGGGATTTGAATTTCAAATTGTGTTTTCCTAATGACATAAGAAAATACAAATTGAGACAGAACTAATCAGTATTGATTTTTTCAATCAAAAAATCTTTCTCAATTTCAATTATAACAAAACATATGAGTATATGTAAACCCCAGAACATAAATTGTTACACAGATATCTATTATTTAGATATGTTGTTGATAGGGAATTATCATCAAATTATCCTACTTCACTTCAATTTTGCATTGAATGGAAATTCTCTTTTGATACAGCACGCCCAGGGCTGTCCCGAATAGAACCGGCAATAAAAGAGAAGTCGGATATTATAGCTATCCGCATACGTGTTTAATAAATGCAACCCTTCTTATACAATACACTTCAAATCGTATTCTACTCAAAAATCAGTAAAGTACAAATATCTCTCTTCTCTGTGAATCGTTTTTTGAACAACGAAATCCCTAACATAAAGGCGGTTAAGTGCTAAAAAAATGGATTCTATCTGATTTTTTGTCTTTGTCTCCCAAATACCGAATCTTTTTATTTTTCTCAAATTCGAATATGTAATATCATAATAATGGTATAATTTTAATCATTTTATTTTTGTTTTGCTATTCTATACAAAACCCTATGACCTTAATAAGCCTAAGTGACAGAATTCTGTTTCTAGGATTGTTTTATCAATTCCTTTCCATTTTGATCTGTTGCAACTTCCAATTTAAGTAGAAAATTCTCTTTATTTCTTCGTTCATACGTAGTTCATACATTTCATTTCAAAT